AATTCGTTTTTCTTTAAAAAACTAAAGAGAGATAGGAAGTGTGGGGAGAAATGATAAGACGGTATTGGAACATTAATTTGGGAGAGATGCTGGAAGCAGGAGTTCATTTTGGTCATGGTACTAGAAAATGGAATCCGAGAATGGCACCTTATATTTCTGCAAAGCGTAAAGGTATTCATATTACAAATCTTACTCGAACCGCTCGCTTTTTATCAGAAGCTTGTGATTTAGTTTTTGATGCAGCAAGTAGGAGAAAACAATTTTTAATTGTTGGTACCAAAAATAAAGCAGCTGATTCAGTAGCGCGGGCTGCAATAAGTGCTCGATGTCATTATGTTAATAAAAAATGGCTCGGTGGTATTTTAACGAACTGGTCCACTACAGAAACGAGACTTCAAAAGTTCAGGGACTTGAGAATGGAACAAAAGACGGGGAGGCTCAACCGCCTTCCGAAGGGGGATGCGGCTAGATTGAAGAGACAGTTATCTCATTTGCAAACATATTTGGGCGGGATTAAATATATGACGGGGTTACCCGATATTGTAATAATCGTTGATCAGCAAGAAGAATATACGGCTCTTCGAGAATGTATCACTTTGGGAATTCCAACGATTTGTTTAATTGATACAAACTGTGACCCCGATCTCGCAGATATTTCGATTCCAGCGAATGATGATGCTATAGCTTCAATCCGATTAATTCTTAACAAATTAGTCTTTGCAATTTGTGAAGGACGTTCTAGCTATATACGAAATCACTGATTAATAATAAGATAAATAAATTATTTTGTGAACTCTATAGATTTATGGAATCGGTTACTATTCCTGAATCGCACAAAAGAGATAAAGATAGCTGGGGATATTAGGTGATTAGTTGGTATCAAAAATATCCAATTCAATTAACAAGTCAAAAAAAGATGGTTGAATCAAAATAATTCCTTTTAAAGTTTTCTTTCTTTCCGAGGGTAATATGAATGTTCTATCATCTTCCATCAACACACTAAAAGGGTTATATCTTCTATCTAGTGTGGAAGTAGGCCAGCATTTCTATTGGAAAATAGGAGGTTTCCAAGTCCACGCCCAAGTACTTATTACTTCTTGGGTTGTAATTGCTATCTTATTAGGTTCAGCCATTGTAGCTGTTCGGAATCCACAAACCATTCCGACTGACGGTCAGAATTTCTTCGAATATGTCCTTGAATTCATTCGAGACCTGAGCAAAACTCAGATTGGAGAGGAATATGGTCCATGGGTTCCTTTTATTGGAACTATGTTTCTATTTATTTTTGTTTCTAATTGGTCAGGGGCACTTTTACCTTGGAAAATCATAGAGTTACCTCATGGGGAGTTAGCTGCACCTACGAATGATATAAATACTACCGTTGCTTTAGCTTTACTTACGTCAGTAGCATATTTTTATGCCGGCCTTAGCAAAAAAGGATTAGGTTATTTCGGTAAATACATTCAACCAACTCCAATCCTTTTACCCATTAACATTTTAGAAGATTTCACAAAACCTTTATCACTTAGTTTTCGACTTTTCGGAAATATATTAGCGGATGAATTAGTAGTTGTTGTTCTTGTTTCTTTAGTACCTTCAGTGGTTCCTATACCTGTCATGTTCCTTGGATTATTTACAAGTGGTATTCAAGCTCTTATTTTTGCAACTTTAGCTGCGGCTTATATAGGCGAATCCATGGAGGGGCATCATTGACTAATTTTCGAAATAGTCTTTTTTAGCTTAGTGCAAGGCAATCGATCCCTTGCTCAAGATAATCTACTTAGTGAACATAAATAAACAAAAAGTTTATACTATACGGTCGGGATAAATAGTAAAAAAGATTACGATATTAGGGAATTGTAAAAAAGGAAAGAGATCCAAAAGATCTTTTTCCTAAAATTCGCTCGGCCCCCTTCCAATGAATATTTTCTTTATATTGTTGTGATTGTTGTGTTCATGCAATACCAAACTTAGAAGTCATAATCGGAACAAAAATGGTTTTTTTATTTACGATTGAATTTGCCTGTTTAGATTGATTGTATCCATGTGGGAATGTAGGATAATGATAAATAAAGGGAAGAGAAGGGTTTACAAAATAATGAGATTCAGAAAAAAGAAAATGACTTGTTTAGGAGAGTGGGATCAAACTAGGTGTATTGAATATATATAATGAACGGTTATAAGCCAATTTTCCTTGGCGGATCTTTTGAAAAATGATTTTAGAATCCGATTGAATCTAAGATACGAATAGTTGGTTTACGTTATGTAAGAAAGATATGTATATGTAATATTAAGTATTAACTAGTTCTATATGAGCTAAAAGATATATCTAATTTGCTCGACTACTGCTAGGAATTTACATTACATAGGGATTCCAATAAAAGTCTTTCTTTTGGTTTGGAACAAGGGATTCAATCAAGAACAAGAAAACGAAGGAAGAATTCGAATTCAAAGAATGGTTTAGAACAAAGAAATGGAAAAACGAAAAGTTATAGGAATTCACTAAAATTCTCTGGATAGTAACTAAAAAATAGGTATTGAAGTAATTGAATTCGAACGATCCAATAATATTATTATTTTAATTCCGAGTTATTATATCGACTGGGTGAAAAGATTATCTAGGGAATAATTAAATCATAATGTATTGGCTGATTATATCATTAACCATTTCTTTATTTTGGTGCGAGGAACTTATCATGAATCCATTGATTTCTGCCGCTTCCGTTATTGCTGCTGGGTTGGCTGTTGGGCTTGCTTCTATTGGACCGGGTGTTGGTCAAGGCACTGCTGCGGGCCAGGCTGTAGAGGGTATCGCGAGACAGCCCGAGGCAGAGGGAAAAATACGGGGTACTTTATTGCTTAGTCTGGCTTTTATGGAAGCTTTAACTATTTATGGATTGGTTGTAGCATTAGCACTTTTATTTGCGAATCCTTTTGTCTAATCCCATAAATATAAATAAATATAAAAAAAAAATACGTATTTTTTTATTGTTATTGGGACAATAACCCACGGGAAGGACTGATTTGAGAATCAGGAATTAGTATACCGACTCACTTTCTTCCTTCCCCCTTCTTAGTCCAATCGAAACTTTTTTTTTAAGGAAGTCTTGCAACAAAGGAGATATTTCGAAATTGATACGAGCCCTGCTACATAAATTGTTCTTATTAGCAATTTCCAATTGAAAAAAAAAAAAACAAAAATGCATTTTTGTTTTGACTCTATTAAATTGAATTCAATTGTTAGTAAATTTAGTAAAAGAAAAAAAAAAAGAACAATAGCATAAGTATACAACAATAATATAAAAAAAATAAAATATATAAAATAAGAATAAAAAATAAGAATAAAAAATAGACAATTAGTCCGTCTATCTGTCTATAAGAGAAGAGGAGCTCATATGAAAAATGTAACCGATTCTTTCGTTTCCTTGGGTCACTGGCCATACGCCGGGAGTTTCGGGTTTAATACCGATATTTTAGCAACAAATCCAATAAATCTAACTGTAGTCCTTGGTGTATTAATTTTTTTTGGAAAGGGAGTGTGTGTGAGTTGTTTATTTCAAGAATAGGCTGGATTGAACCGGCTGCACTTTTTTCGTTTTAACTAGCAAAGGTGCATGATCCTGCGAATTACTTCTGAATAAAAATGAAGAAATCGTCTTTAAGAACCATAGCATTTCGCGATTCATTGGTAAATATACTTTGATTCTCTATCAACTAATAACGTGGAACCATTAACATGGTTAAAACTAAAGAAAAGAGTTTGAAGTCCAGATGCAGCAAAGTATTCTTTCTACTACTATGTTAATACATAAATTTCTACTACTATATTAATACAGACAATGGGTTCAAAATAGAATAGTTGGAAAGTGTTTTCGGTATAGAACACTCATATCGAAAAAAATGATTTGCCCCCCCCTTTTTTTTCTTTTTCGAAAATGGGTATTTCCCCCATTCTTACCCAATGCTGAATTGATAACCTATGCATAAAGTATAAATTCTTTGGATTTGAAGAAAAAAGAAACAGCTTTACTGACAATTACCTCTTTAGTCAGAAGAATCCTCCGAATATTCCGATCTTGGATTAGTTATTAGTTTCGATATTTTGGAATATGAATTATGAATAGATAAGAGAGGATAGGCTCATTCCAGTCAAAAAAACTATGGGAATTCCCATTAAGTAATTGAAATGATTGAGCGTGAGAGCCAAATGAATCGAAAGATTCATGTTTGGTTCGGGAAGGGATCATGGAAGTTTTGCAATGAATGGAAAAATAATCCACTTTCATTAAATGATTTATTAGATAATCGAAAACAGAGGATTTTGAATACTATTCGAAATTCAGAAGAACTGCGCGGGGGAGCCATCGAACAGCTGGAAAAAGCCCGGGCCCACTTACGGAAAGTGGAAATCGAAGCAGATCAGTTTCGAGTAAACGGCTACTCTGAGATAGAACGAGAAAAATTGAATTTAATTAATTCAACTTATAAGACTTTGGAACAATTAGAAAATTACAAAAATGAAACCATTCATTTTGAACAACAAAGAGCGATTAATCAAGTTCGGCAACGGGTTTTTCAACAAGCCTTACAAGGAGCTATAGAAACTCTGAGTAGTTGTTTGACCAGCGAGTTACATTTACGTACCATCAGTGCTAATATTGACATGTTTGAGTCGATGCAAGAAATAATGGATTAGCCTTTCTACTGTAGGCATTATTTTTTTTTTTTTTCAAAAAAAAAATTAAGAAATACTCATGGTAACCATTCGAGCCGACGAGATTAGTAATATTATCCGTGAACGTATTGAGCAATATAATAGGGAAGTAAAGATTGTAAATACCGGTACCGTACTTCAAGTAGGCGACGGCATTGCTCGTATTTATGGTCTTGATGAAGTAATGGCAGGCGAATTAGTAGAATTTGAAGAGGGTACAATAGGCATTGCTTTGAATTTGGAATCAAATAATGTTGGCGTTGTATTAATGGGCGACGGTTTGATG